TCTTCGTTTCGGATCGAAAATAGAAGAGTTGAGTAAATCAAAAATCAAAAAAGGAGGTTCATGGCCAAGGGGAAGGATGTCCGAATAACCGTTATTTTGGAATGTACCAGTTGTGTTCGAAACGGTGTTAATAAGGTATCAACGGGTATTTCCAGATATATTACTCAAAAGAACCGGCACAATACGCCTAATCGATTGGAATTGAGAAAATTCTGTCCATATTGTTACAAACATACGATTCATGGGGAGATAAAGAAATAGATCAAATCGAGCGCCTGTATGTAACCCTTCCTTGGAAGGGGAAAAATTACATTATATATATAACATATTTAAATATAAACAAACCAAATCCTATTTATTTATTCTAATTCATTTTAGATCCGACCGAAATAGGATTTTCGGGATTAAGGAATACACTAAACAAACCATGGATAAATCCAAGCGACCCTTTCTTAAATCCAAGCGATCTTTTCGTAGGCGTTTGCCCCCGATCCAATCGGGGGATCGAATTGATTATAGAAACATGAGTTTAATTAGTCGATTTATTAGTGAACAAGGAAAAATATTATCTAGACGGGTGAATAAATTGACCTTGAAACAACAACGATTAATTACTATTGCTATAAAACAAGCTCGTATTTTATCTTTGTTACCTTTTCTTAATAATGATAAACAATTTGAAAGAACCGAGTCGACCGCTAGAACTGCTGGTCTTAGAGCCAGAAAAAAATAGGCTTACTCTTTCTTCACTTGAATCAAAATTCCAATCCGAACTCAAACGCGGATTGATGTTTTGTTCGAAAAATACGAAAATCCAGATTTGATTATCGTTTGATTATCGTGTCGTAAGAAAAAAAAAAAAAATCGGGGAAGAATAAATACTTTTTTATTGAGTGTATTCATTCATTTTTACTACTTTAGTTTTTTAGTTTAGCATATTTTATCATATTAATTTTGACTCTACCCTCCCGGAGTTCATTCTCCGGGGAACTCCGTTTAAATTATTCCGGTGGATTCTTTACAATCTACTTCTTTTATGATCTCATTGGAAATCATATAAAGACAATTTTTATTTGATATAGCTATTTGTGCAAGTATTTTACGATTAAGAAGCAACTGTTTCTTATACAGATCGTGTATTAATCTACTATAACTATAGGATACCCCCCCTTCACGAATTACTGCGTTTATTCGAGTGATCCACAAACGACGAAAATTTCTCTTTTGCCGATCCCTATCCCGATGAGACGAAACCAAAGCTCTTATTTTCTGTTGAGTAATTGTTCGAGTAAGCCTTGAATGAGCCCCTCGAAAGCTTGATGCAAATAAACGAATTTTTGTTCTACGTCGCCGAGCTATATATCCCCGTCTAATTCTGGTCATTGAATAAATGAAACTTTGACGAATAACAAATAGATTTCCTTTCTTTCAGTTATTCTTTTTCCCTTTCCTAGTCTATTAATAACAAAGCTTTTTTTCCAATGTATAAACTAAAAATTCCAATGGCTTTGGCTACTATAACCTTCCCGACCACTATTTTTCTTTTTTCTAGACATTTCACTTCAAAATAAGAAATTGTATTCTACTAGGTATCAAAATATAGTAACTAAAAAATAAAATATAAATGGATAAAGAAATAGCGGCTTACATCGTTTCTATGGTTACTTCTTAAACGGTGAGGTCTTCTCTATACACACCGGAGCCTTTACTTGATTTAATCAATGTTATTGGTAACTTGTATAGTTCACATTCTTTGGCTCTACCCATGAATTATCCAGTAATAGGTCTTTCACGATGAGATCTACCTATACAGTAACGGTATTTAATTATGAAAGTTGGCTGGGTAGCTAACCCTGTTAGTCCGTTCTTGCAAGAGGGGGCCTAATCTTTCTGTTTTTTAAGTAAGATTTCCTCCGCTTAATGGATAACCATTTGCTACCGATGGAGAATTTCTTCTCATTTTAAATTGAGGTGATTGGATTTGCACCAATGGAAACCATAAATTTCATACACAAACGAATGGATAGATTTTCTTTTTTTTAGATACTGAATTGAATAGAGTTCTTTTTCTATTCTATCCTATTCGACGGTACGGATCATTGATACTGGAAAAAGTTTTCTTTCTTTTGTCCCTGCTCATGATCTGAACGAGTCGCACATACACCCTAGTACATGTTCCTCGACGCTGGGGGCATCCCCGAAGCGCGGGGGATTTTGTGACATTTCTGATTGGCTGTCTTGTATTTCTAATAAGTTGTTTAATGGTTGGCATGTTGAATCATATAAATAATGGGCTGGTTTAGATGGATCCTAACCGGATGATTATGAATTACTTTACTTTTATTTAATATTCTATTAAATTCTAAATTCGACAAAAAGAGAAAATCCGAAATCGCGGATTTACGCGAAATCCGGGCTATTTTCACTCAACTGCTACAAGATCAACAATTCCATAAGCTTGGGCTTCTGTTGCTGACATAAAAACATCTCTTTCCATGTC